TAGTAATTTTTGGTAAGTTAATTATCAATAACTAAAATATTACTTTAGTTTTTTCTAATATAATTAAAATTGTAAATTTTATTTTAATTTCATTAGAGAAAAGAAATAAATAAATTTAAAGTTAGCAGCTTTAAAATGTTTTCTTTAAAATTTAGGAAAAATTCAAAGGAATATGAATCCTTTAGCTTTATATAGCTTACTCCTAAAAATTAAGAATAGTAGAATATTTAAATAAATAATTATACTTAATTTGATATTAAATTTTTCTTTTTCTCATTTTATAACAAAAAAATGATTTAAAAAAATTAGAAAAAAAACTATTGAAAAGAGTAATATAGCGATAATTAAAAATAGTATAAAGAATTTTGAAAAATTGTATAAATTTAATAAAAAAATAATCTTAATTTTTATTATAAATAGAATTGTTGGTGGAAATGAAATTATATTTAACGTAACAAAAAAAAACAATGTTTTAAAATTAAAAATATTAAAAAAGTTTTTTCTGTTTCTTACTATTAATTCTTTCAAAAAGAAATAATTTATGTGGAAATAAATAAGTAAATACATTATTATGAAAATTTTATTAAAAAATGTTAATAAAATAATTCATCTTAATGAGTTTAATGAAATAACTGAGTATAAATACTTGTTATTTAAAGCATTAAACAAAAAAAATATAGTTATAAATAGATTCAAAGTGATTATTATTGACCATGGATTACATATAAGTATGTAAATAATATTAAGTGGGATAATCTTTTGAAAGTTTATAACTATAAACAAAATTTTTCAATTTAAAAAAATTGAAATTTTTAATAATCAATTGTGTATAGGGGGGACCCCTATTTTAAATAAAATTAATAAATTCAACAAAAATAAATTATTAATTATATATATATAAATTATCATAATTGATCTTATCTCTTGAATAATAAAATAAATTATATTAATCTCTTTATTATTATTCAATTTATTTAATAAAATATAAAATATTATAGAACTTATTTCTATATAAAATCAAATTATAATTATATTACTATATAAAATTACTATAAGAATAAATATAATATAATATATCACTAATAAATTTAATATTCTAAATAAATTATTTTACTTTGAAAGTAAATAGTTTAAATAACTTAAATTTAGTATATCAAAAGAATTTAAATAAATATAATTATTAAAAATATTATTATAATTAAATTATAATTTATATTAAATGTTTTATTTAACATTTTATTTTTTAGAAAAAAATAAAAGTTTAGAGTAAATTTTTCTATTCATAATTCATTAAATTCCAATCTATATTTTATTACTTTAAAAGAATATATGTACAACATATAATTTAAATATATAATTGAATTAATTATAATAAAATTATTTTCAAAAATTTTGAAATTAACTATTAGAGAAATTAAATAAATTATTATAACTAATAAATTCGTATAAATAGTAAATAAAAATATGTTTATAACAATTTTTCTAAAAATAATTGAAAAAATGTTTATTAAAAAAAATGATATATTATAATTAGTGAAACAAATCAAACTGTTAAATTTACTTTTATGATTATTTTTATTAAAAAAGAAAATTATTTTTATTCTATAATTTATAGTCAAAAATCTATTAAATAAAAAAACTAAAAACTTTGTTATTCTTGCTATTCTTTCCCCAAAAGTTATTAATATTTTTTCTTTAACAAAAAAAGATGAAAAAAATGATAAATTTATCAAGTTAAAACAAGCAATTTTGTAAGATAGTAAAAACTTTGAAATTAAATTAAAATTAGTCATGTTAAATTTTAATTGTCTTGAGAAATTATTTATTATTATTATTCCCATGTTAATAAATATTAATGATTTAAAAAAAGCATGATTACATATGTAAATGAATGCTAAGTTTTTTATATTATTAAGTAAGAAAAAAAAAATTAGTCTTATTTGGCTTAAGGTTGATAAAGCAATTATTTTTTTTATGTCTTTTTCTGTAATAGCTTTTATTCCTCTAACAAGTATTGAAATTAAGCATAAATTTATAAAAAAATTTAAATTAATTTTTATATAAAAATTATTAAATAAACGAAATATAATAAATAATCCTGCAGTTACAAGAGTAGATCTATGAACTATGGCTGAAATAGGAGTTGGAGCTGCTATAGCTATAGGTAATCAAGCTATAAATGGGTATTGTGCACTTTTTGTAAATATGGAAATTAAAAATATTATTCTAGTTATTTTAAATGAGTTTAAGAATAATACTATAAAAATTATTGATGTGATTAATAAACAGTCTCCAATTTTATTATTTACAAATGTTTTAATTGCTCTTTTTCATCTTTCATAGTTATTATAGTAAAAAATTAAGTAAAATGATCTTACTCCTAATCCTTCTCACCCAATAATTATAGTTCATAAATTAAATGAGTATACTAATAAAAATATAGATAAAATAAATATTTTAGTTATGAAAAAAAAAGTTTTTATGTTTTTATTTATATATATATATATATTTATAAATCTTAACACATTAAATACAACAATTGAAATTACTAAAAAAAATGATATAGAATAAATATCAAAAATAAATATCACATTTTCATATATATTAAATATTGTTTCATTTAATAAAACAATTATTTGGAAATTTAAATTTAATGTTAAGTTTATTATAAATAAAAAAATTAAAGTTAAAAAAGTTAATATAATTTTAAATATATTAATGTAAATTATTATTGAAAATTTTCTTTAAATTCACAATTTAATATTTTAAGATAAACTATTCCAATATATTTATATAATTATTAATATTAATTTATGTTCTAATAATAAAAATGAATTTTTAATTTTTATTTGGGTTATTTTAAAAAATTTATTTATATTTCTTATACCTAAATTTTTTATAACTATAAGATTAAATATAATTGTTGCAAATATAATATATATAATTAAAAAGACTATTTTTTTTCTATAATTTATTATTGATATAAATATATATATTTCTGAAAAAAAAGTTATAAAAGGAGGTATAGCTATATTAATAAAGAGAATTATAAAAATAAATAAAAATATTATTAAATTATTTATTATAAAATTTTTATTAATTAATAAAGAACGTGAAAATGTAAATTCATAAATTAAACCTACTATATAAAACATTATAGATGAACTAATAGCGTGACTAATTATTATAATAATAAATATTTTTTCAGTAGAAAAATTATTTCTTATTAATATTAAAATCATTCCATTTATATGAATAATAGATGAGTAAGCAAAAACTATTTTTAAATCTATTAAAAAAATTATGTTTACTGATAATATAACTATTCTTATAATTCTTCATATAAAGAAAAAGTTTATTTTTTTATTTAATCTAATAATTATTACTCCGTAACCTCCTAGTTTTAAAAGTAAACTTGCTAAAATTATTGAATCATAAAAGTTTGCTTCGACATGAGCTTTTGGTAGCCATAAATGAAATATTATAATAGGAATCTTAATTAAAAATCCTAAAAAAAAAATTAGTATTATTGTTTTTTCATTTAAAAAAAAAAATATAATTAGTATAGGAAATGTTCTTATTCCTATAAAAATGAATATATAGATTCTTGCTTTTAGACGTTGATTAGAAAATCTTGAAAAAAAAATTAAAGAAAAAATCATTAATGAAATTAATTCAAAGAATACATAAAAGTTTATTATTTTATTTGTAAAAAAAAATATCAATATTGAAATTGTTAAAATTATAATTATTTTTTTTTTTAAAAAAAAAAAATAATTATTTATTTTTTCTTTTGTTCTAAAAAGAATTATTTTTATTATAATTAAAACTATAAAAATTATTATAGAGTTTATATAATTCTCGTTTATATATATATAAATTGTTACTATAATTATTAATAATGTAATATTGTTACTATATATAAACATAATTATGAATGACATATATTTTAATATTTTTTTGTTTTTTAAATATTATATTTTTTAATAAATATATTATTATTAGGATAGCGAAACATAAAAAAAATATAAATGTATTATTAAATATAGATAATGAAATTAAAAATGAATTGTTTAATAACATAATTATTATATAAAAAAATAGTATAAATGTTAAAAAGTATATTTTTTTTTTTATGATTATATTAAATTTTATTGTACAACAAATTATTGATATAAAAATTATTATCCCTCCAATTATAAAGATAATTAATAATATTATTATTCATTTATCATTATTAATAATTAAAAAATTAATTATAAGTATAAATATAAGAAATGAAAAATTAATTACTAAGTTTATGGGGTTAAAGTTTATTATTAATAAATATATAAATAAAATTATTTTTAAGTTAATTAAAAACAATTTTGCAAATTGTTTTTTTCTTAAAGTTAAAAAATTTATTTTGAAAATAAATTTTATAAAACTTTTTTAAATTAAAGTTATAGTAATAATTATTAATAAACCAAAAAATAGGGAAATTTCTGTAAATGGATATTCAATTAATTTATACCCTATATTAGTTAAAACAATAAATGAAGTTAATAATAAAAAAATAAAAATTTTTTTTTTAAAAAAAAATTTTGAATGAAAAGATTTATTAAATATTATAAAAATGAATAAAAAAAATAAAATTATTAGTCTTACAATTCCTCCAACTTTTCTTGGAATAGATCGTAAAATTGCGTAAGCAAATATAAAATATCATTCAGGTTTAATATGTAGAGGCGTATTTAATGGATCTGCAGGAAAAAAATTTTCTTTTGCTATTCTAAAATGAAAATCAATAAATAAATTTAATAATAAATAATACATTATAAACATTAATATTATTGAAACTAAATCTTTAAATATAAATCTTTTATTAAAAAGAATTTTTTCTTTGTTTGAAAAAATTCCTATTTGATTAGAGGACCCTTTTTCGTGTAAGATTGATAAATGAATTATTGATATGGCCAAAATAATTAAAGGAATTAAAAAATGTAAAGAAAAAAATCGATTTAGGGTAGGGTTTTCTACAGAGAATCCTCCTCATATTCAAAAAACAATTTTTTTTCCTAAAAAAGGAATTGAAGAAAAAATGTTTGTAATAACTGTGGCTCCTCAAAATGATATTTGTCCTCAAGGTAAAACATACCCAATAAAAGCTGAAGCTATAATTATTAATAATATAATGTTTCCTGAAATTCATATAATTTTTTTATTAAAAGATTTGTTAATTATTGATTTTAGAATATGCAAATATATAATAATAAAAATGATTGAAGAGAAATGAGCATGAGTTATTTGTAAAATTATTCCATTATCAATAATTTTTCTTAAAAAAATATATGAATTAAAGGCTATAAAAGTATTATTACAGTAATGTATCGAAATAAAAATTCCGGAAATCGTTTGAATAACTATTCTTACTCCTAGTATAGAACCAAAATTTCATATCAGTCTAATGTTTGAAGGAGTTGGAATAAATATAACATTGTTAATTAATTTTTTAATATTTTTTTTGATAGAAAATTTTTGTGTTGCAAACAAATAATGGTATTTTACCTCTATCAGTTTAAACTTTTTAAGTTTTTGAAACTTTATTTTTTTTTTCAAAAAAGCAAAATGCATAAAATTTAAGATTTTATTTAGTGTAAAACACTTTTGAAAATTATTTTTATAGAATTTTTATTAATGTTTTTTTTATTATTAAGTATTATATTTATTACTTTAATAGAACGAAAAATTTTAGGAGTGTTAAATTATCGAAAAAGTCCTAATTTTTTTTTTATAAATAGTTTTTTTCAATCTTTAATAGATTTTATTAAGTTACTAACAAAAAAAGTTTTGAAATTAAATTTTATTTTAAAAAACTATTGAATTTTAATAATTTTTTTTGGGGTAATTATATTTTTTTTAATTAGATTAAATTATCCTTTTAATAATAGAATTTCATATTTTTATATAAATTTTTTTTTTTTTTTTATAATTTATTCTTTAATAGCTTTTTTTTTTTTACTGTTAAGTTATAGTTCAAATAGATTTTTTTCAATTTTGTCTATATTTCGTGTTTTAACTCAAATTATTAGATATGAAGTTGGGTTAATGTTTTTATTTTTTTTTCCTTTAATTATAATAAACGTTTTTAATTTTTACTTTTATTTTTTTTTTAATTCTTTGGTAGTTCTTTTTTCTTTAGTTTATTTATATCTTTTAATTTTAGTTGCTATAAGTGAAATAAATCGTTTACCTTTTGATTTTCTTGAAAGTGAGACTGAATTAGTATCAGGTTTTAACATTGAATATATATCTTCTTTATTTAGCTTTATTTTTTTGATTGAGTATGGTTTCTTTTTATATATAATGGTATTATTAAACTTTTTTTTTTTTTTAAATGATTTTTTTGTAATAATAATGATTTTTTTTGTTATTTGAACTCGTTCTTTTCTTCCACGCTTCCGATATGATAAAATATTATATTATTTCTGAAAAGAAATTGTTATATTAATTATATATTTATATTTATTTATTTTATTATTTTAAGTTAAGTAAATAAATTTTGTAAATTTATTTTTTAAAAACTTATTTTCTTAAATCTTTTCAATTGGAAATTGAATATACGGGGGGTATTTAGAAAATTTTAGAAACATATTCTTATATTTCTACTATGTTTCAACTTATTTCATTTTAAAATGAAAGTGATGGGCAATATGTACATAAAATAATAATTTCATTTTTTTTTAAAAAAAAAAATTACTTTTAAATTCTTATATATTTTATTTTTTTTTTGTGTCTAAATTTTTCTTTAATTTAAATTATATCTTGACCTGTAAAAATAAATTTTTTTTATTTTAAAAACAATATTTTTTTTACGGAGATATATAAATTTATAATTAAAGTTTTTTTTATTGTGTATTTTCTATTAAAAATCAAGACCCTTTAATTAAAATATTTTACCGCCAAATATTTCTAGTTTAACTATATTAGTTTAATACTAAAAAGTTTTTTTATTTGGGTATCTAATCCAATTCATTAAATTTTGATTTTTAACTTTAAAAACTATTATTTAAAAATATATTTTATTATTTTTTTAATTCTTTTGTTATTTTTTTAGTTTAAATTAAAAAATTAATTTAAGTTAATCGTTTAACCGCTTTTGCTGGCACGCTATTAAAAAATATTTTATTAATTTAATTAATAGATTAATTTTTTTTATTATTTTATTATTTTTTTATATATAATTTATATTTAATTAATTATTTTTAAAATTTTTGACTTTAATATAATTTATTGTAAATAAATTTTTTATTGTCAAATGAATTTATGACAAGTTTTAATTCTATATGAATACAAAATTTTAATAATATAATAATAAAAAATATAGATATCTTTAATTCTTCTATTACAAATTTAATTATTTTTTTAAGAATTTTTTTAAGAATTTTAATTTTTTTTTCTTTTTTAAATTTAAATTCAATAATTTTTTCTAATGAAAGAAATGAATTAGAATTATTTTGAACAATTATTCCTGCTTTTATTATTTTAGTAATTTCTTTGCCTTCAATATTTTTACTTTATTGCTATGAAGAAAATAAATTTTCTTTTATGGATGTTAAAATTATGGGTAATCAATGATATTGAACTTATGAATATCCTAGTTTGTTTATTGTGGAAAGATATATTAAAACAAGAAAATTTTTACGTTGTTTGAATACTAATAATTCTTTAATTATTCCAAGAAATAAATTTGTTCGTTTATTATTATCTTCTAATGATGTATTACATTCTTGAACAGTTCCTAGATTAATAAGAAAAATAGATGCGGTCCCAGGACGTTTAAATATAATGTTTATTAGTTGTGAAAAAAGAATTTTGTTAAAAGGGCAATGTTCCGAGATTTGTGGAATTAATCATAGTTTTATACCTATTAGAGTTTTATCTCTAAATTTAAATAAATTGTAATTTTATCATCAAATGGCTGAATTAAAGCGGTAACTTCTTAAGTTATTTATAGATTAAATCTTTTGATGAATTTACCAAGTTTCTCCTATAAATTGATTTATTATTTTTTTTTTCGTTTTATCTTTATTTTTTTATATTAATGTGTTAATTTATTCTTTTGAAAAAAAAATTGTTTTATTAAAATTTATAAAAAAAATTTATGTTAAATAATCTTTTTTCTTCTTTTGATTCAAAAAATTTTATTTTTTTTTCTTTTTTATTTTTAAATTTATATATATTTTTCTTTTTTTTTTTAAGTAAAAAAATTAATTCTTTACTTATTTTTATAAAAAAAATTTTTTTTTTTTTAGATAAAAATATTTGTTCTGGAAATATTTTTAAGTCAGTTTTTATTTTGATTTTTTCTTTTAATTTTTTCAGTTTAAATATGTACAGATTTGGTTTAACAAGTCAAATTAGTTTAAATATTTTTTTAATTTTTTCCTTATGATTCCCTCTTTTTATTTTAAATTTAACAAAGTTAAATAATTCATTTTTTATTCATTTATTACCTTTATCAACAAGTTTATTTTTAATTCCTATAATAATTTTAATTGAGTTTATAAGATTTTTTATTCGTCCATTAACTTTATTTTTACGTTTATCAATTAATATAATTGCTGGTCACGTTTTAGTTTCATTAATTAGTTCAATAATTTTAAGTCAAAACTTTTTTTTTATTTTTTTAATATATCCTTATATATTAATAAAGTTTTTAGTTAGATTTATTCAATCTTATATTATCGTCACTTTATTAAATTTATATATTGAAGAAATTTATGACGTTAAGTAATTTAGTTTTAGTTAATTTAAGTTATGGCCCTTTTCTTTTTACTTTAATAATTTTTTTTATTATTAATAGAATAAATAACTTTTTTTGAAGAATTGATAAATCTGTTTTTTGTTTTTATTTCTTTTTTTTTTTTTTTTATTATTTGTTAATAAAGTTTTTTTTTTTATTAAAGAATGAAAACTTTTTTTTTGGATCTTTTATAAAAAAGAAAATAAATATTTTAACTAATGGTTTTATACTTTTTATTGTTTCTGAGTTAATAATTTTTATTTCTCTTTTTTGAAGTTATATTCATAATGCTTATAGCCCAAATATATTTATGGGTAATTTTTGACCTCCAAAAGGAATTTTACCTGCTAATCCTACAAGAATAATTATTTTTGGAACCTCTATTTTATTAAGTTCGAGTTTAATTATTATGGTAAGTCATAACAATTTTTTAAACAAAAATTTTAAATATAAAAGATTAATTTATTTATTTTATTGTATTGTTATAGGTATATTATTTATTGATATACAAATTTTAGAGATAAGAAATTATTTTATGAAGTTAAATTTTAATTTTAACGATAGAATTTTTAGTTCTTCTTTTTTGTTTACTACTTCTTTACATGCTTCTCATGTTTTATTAGGATTGATTGGTCTATTGATTACATTTTTTTTTTATTTATCAAATAATAATAATTTAGTTTTTTTTTTAAATTATGAATTTAGTGTTTGGTATTGACATTTTGTTGATTATATTTGAATTGGTGTATTTACTTTATTTTATTATTTTAATGTTTAAACTCTTTTTTATTTACATTGAAGATGTAATTTTTATTAGAGTACAGATTTATCTATTAATTTGGATTTAATTATTTTTTAATCTGAATCACTTTATTTATTTTTTTATTATTTTTTTTTATTTTATGTTTTATAAATAATATGTTTTTATTATTAATTGTTTTAGATATTTTAATAATTTTTTTATCTTTAATAATTTATTTAAATTTATTTAATTTTTTTTTTTTGTTTATAATTTTTTTAAATGTATTTAGCACTGTTATTGGTATAATAATAATTATTTTAAATTCTCGTATAAAATCAAGTTTTAAGTCCAATTTATATAAAAATTAATTTTTTTGATTATTAATTTTTTGATTCGAAATCAAAACTTTTATTTATCAATTATAGTTTATATTTAAAATTTTCCTTTCGTACTTTTTTTAAATTAATTATTTTTAGATAAGATCCAATCTGGTTTTCACCGATTTGAACTCAGTTCAAGTTATATTTTTATAGTCGAACAGACTAACTAAAAAAATCTACTGCAATTTTTAGTTTATAAAACCAACATCGAGGTAATAAAATTTTAATAAATTTGTTCTTTAATTAAATTTTATCCTGTTAACCCTAGAGTATCTTTTTTTTTAATCTTTAAAAAAAGTTCTTTTCATTAAATAAATTAAATATTAAAATTAATTTTTCTCCCAAAAAACTTTTTAAAAAGAAAGATTCTTAGGGTCTTTCCGTCTAAAAAAAAATATTAGTATTTTCACTAATAATAAAAATTCAATTTAAAATTAATATTTAATTTAAATTTTTTTTTATCCTTTCATTCAAGTTTTCAATTAAAAAACAAGTGATTATGCTACCTTAGCGATAAATCGGCTATTTAAATTTGTTCATTGAGCAGAATTTATAATAAATTTTTTATTAATGATATTTTGTTAAAAATTAAAAAATTTAATTTAAAAAAATATTGTTTTTTAAAAATATAATATATTTTAAAAAGTTTTTTATTTTTTTTTCTACTAATAAAGTTATTTTATTAAATATAAATTTTTTATTTTTAAAAACTTAATTATTATTTTTTTTTCTATAATAAAAATAATTAATTTGAAATTTTTTTTAATTTTTCAAAAAAAAAAGTTTAATATTTTGGCTTTTCCAAATCTTTTTAAAAAATAACTAGTTAAATTATTACTAATATAACATAAATAAATCATTTTATTTCTACAATCAAATAAATTTTATTTAAATAATTTTCGAGAAATATTAATATACTTTATATAAAATAAACCTTTCCTTATACAAAAGGTATTTTTTTTTATGAAAATAATTTTATTTTATTTAACTCATTTTTTTGCATTAAATAGAAAAAAAATTATAATTTTTTTTGTTTATTCTGTTAAAAAAGATTTTCATTCTTTTTATTTATTGTATAACAGAATTTTTTCATTCTTTTCTTTAAGTTCTAAACTTAATATATTTTAATACTTTAATGAAAAAAAGATAATTATATTTAAATTGTCAATTTATTTTTTCTTTTAGTTTATCTTATTTTAAAAGGAAAATATTTTTTCTTCTTTTTGTTAACAACAAAATGCTTTAAGCTTCTTTTAATTTAATTTGTAAATCAATTTAATCTTATTGAAAATCATTCAAAAATTATTATTACAATTATTGAAAAAATAAACATATTTAAAATAATTAAAAAATTTATTTCGTAAAATACTATTAATCTTAAAATAAAAATTTCTATATCTAGAACAACAAATAAAATTAAATAAATGAATATATTTATTGAAAAAAAAAATCGTGAAAACGTTATATTTATAAATCCACATTCGTATATTGAAGAAAAACTTATGTTTATTAAAATTTCATTTTTTGAAAAAATAAAGTATATAACTATTAATACTCTTACAATAAAGAAAATAGTATATGTAATAAAAATTATAAATTATAAAATTAATTTTTAAAATCAATTAATTTATTTATTTATTTGTTTAAAAAGATTAAATTATATTCTGTTATAGTATGATTATTAATAGGTGAAAAAAATAAAAATTCTGCATTGTTTATATTTCTTTCAAATATTAAAATAATTTTGTTTGTTAAAAAAGTTTCTATAAAAATGTATATTAAAATAATAATTGAAAAAAATGTTATTAAAGAACCAATAGATGAAATAAAATTTCATATAAATATTGAATCTAAAAAATCTGAATATCGTCGTGGTATACCTATTAATCCTAAGAAATGTTGTGGAAAGAAGGTTATGTTAACTCCAATTATTCTTGATCAAAAATGAATTTTTGTTAAATTATTATTAAAGTATAGATTATACATTAATGGAATTCATATAAATAAACCACTAAAAATAGCAAATACTGCTCCTATAGATAAAACATAATGAAAATGAGCTACGATGTAATAAGTATCATGTAAATTAATATCTAAACATGAATTTGAAGCTACAATTCCTGTAAATCCTCCAATTGAAAATATAATTAAAAATCCTATTGATCAATATATTGAGATATTAAAGTTAATATGTGAATTTATGATTGTTGTAAATCAACTAAAAATTTTAATTCCTGTAGGGATAGCAATAATTATTGTAGCAGCTGTAAAGTAAGCACGTCGTGTGTCTACATCTATACCTACTGTAAATATATGGTGAGCTCATACAATAAAACCTAAAAGTCCGATAGATATTATAGCAAATATTATTCCGATTTTTCCAAATACTTCTTTTTTTCCTAGATTATAACTAATAACGTGTGAAATTATTCCAAATCCTGGAAGAATTAAAATATAGACTTCTGGATGACCAAAAAATCAAAATAAATGTTGGTAAAGAATAGGATCTCCTCCTCCTCTTGGGTCAAAAAATGAAGTATTAAAATTTCGATCTATTAAAATTATGGTAATAGCTCCTGCTAATACAGGTAATGCTAGTAAAAGTAAAAAAGTAGTAATTAAAATAGATAATGTAAATAAGCTTAAGTTACTTAAAAAATAATTTTTATTTTTTATTAATAAAATAGTTGAAATGAAATTGATTGATCTTGCAATTGAAGAAATTCCTGCAATATGGAGTGAAAAAATTATTATTTCAATTGATGAAGATATAAAATATTGGATTGAAGTTAATGGAGGATATATGGTTCACCCAACTCCATTTATTACTCTTTTTATTGAAGATCTAATTATTAGTATTAATGAAGGTAATAAAAGTCAAAATCTTATATTATTAAGTCGAGGAAAACATAAATCTGCAGTGTTAATTATAATTGGAATTAATCAATTTCCAAAACCTCCAATTATGGCAGGTATCACTATAAAAAAAATTATAATTATAGCATGTGTAGTTACTATAGAATTATAAATAAAATCATTTTGAATTAATGAACCTGGTGTTATTAATTCCATTCGAATAATAATTCTTATAGAGGTTCCTATTAAACCTGAAAATAATCTAAATATAAAATATATAGTTCCAATGTTTTTATGATTTGTTGATATAATTCATTTAAT